AAAAAGCTCTATCATATATAATGAACTGCTACTCCAGGTTCTCACAAAAGAGAATCGTTTCTTTCAATATTCACTCATTGTTCGTTAATAACCCTAGTGATTGTATCTAGTATGCGTATTCTGATAGGAAATAAAATATTCAATTGATTTTTCATCGAATGACTATTCATCTACTGTACTTTCATGGAAATAGAGGCAAGAAAGCTCTATGGAAAAATCATGGTTCAATTTGATCTTGTCTAAGGGGGAATTAGAATACAGATGTGGGCTAAGTAAATCAATGGATAGCCGCCTTGGTCCTGTTGAAAATACTACTGTAAACGAAGACCCGACTAGAAATGATACGGATAAAAACATTCATGATTGTAGTGACAGCTCTAGTTATTACAGTAAGGTTGATCATTTAGTTGACGTCAAAGACATTCGGAATTTCATTTCTGATGACACCTTTTTAATTAGGGATAGTAATCAGGACCGTTATTCCATATATTTTGATAGTGAAAATAAAATTTTTGAGCTTAACAATGATCATTCTTTTTTGAGTGAACTAGAAAGTTTTTTTTATAGTTATCATAATTCTAGTTATATGAATAATGGATCGAAAAATGATGAGCCCCACTATCATTTTAACTTGTATGATAATGATACTAACTATGGTTGGAATAATCACATTAATAGTTGTATTGACTCTTATCTTCGTTCTCAAATCTCTATTGATAGTTCCATTTTAAGTGGTAGTGACAATTCCAATGATAATTATATTTATAATTACATTTGCGGCGAAGGTGGAAATAGTAGTGAAGGCAAGAATTTCGATATAATAACTCGTGAAAATGGTAATGATTTAACTCTAAAAGAAAGTTCTAATGATCTCGATCTATACAAGGATTTGTGGGTTCAATGCGAATGCGAAAATTGTTATGGAGTAAATTATAAGAAATCGCTTAATTCAAAAATGAATATTTGTGAACAATGTGGATATCATTTGAAAATGAGGAGTTCAGATAGAATCGAACTTTCGATTGATCCAGGCACTTGGGGTCCTATGGATGAAGACATGATCTCTCTGGATCCCATTGAATTTCAGTCTGAAGAAGAGCTTTATAAAGATCGTATTGATTTTTATCAAAGAAAGACAGGATTAACTGAGGCTATTCAAACAGGCACGGGTCAACTAAACGGTATTCCTATAGCAATCGGGGTTATGGATTTTCAGTTTATGGGGGGGAGTATGGGATCCGTAGTAGGCGAGAAAATCACCCGTTTGATCGAATATGCTACCAATAATTTTTTACCTCTTATTCTAGTGTGTGCTTCCGGAGGAGCACGCATGCAAGAAGGAAGTTTGAGCTTGATGCAAATGGCTAAAATATCTTCCGCTTTATATGATTATCAATCAAATAAAAAGTTATTTTATGTATCAATTCTTACATCTCCTACTACTGGTGGAGTGACCGCGAGTTTTGGTATGTTGGGGGATATCATTATTGCTGAACCCAATGCCTATATTGCATTTGCGGGTAAAAGAGTAATTGAGCAAACATTGAATAAAACAATACCGGAAGGTTCACAGGCGGCTGAATATTTATTCCATAAGGGTTTATTCGATCCAATCGTACCACGTAATCCTTTAAAAGGTGTTCTGAGTGAGTTAGTTCAGCTCCACGGTTTTTTTCCTTTGAATCAAAATTCAATCAAGTAGAGTCTTAAGTGAAATTTTTTTATTTGTAGTGAAAAGGTAGTTAGTTAGTTTATCAGAATCAAAGTCAAAGCCCGCGTAATGGGCTTTGACTTTGTGACAAAAAAGGAATTGTCGAAAAACAAATTATGTGGATAATTATTATTATCATTATCCGATATTACTAATGAGGAAACCTCTAGCAACAAGATAAAAAGCGAATTTTTCCTTTTGTGAAATTAAATTCGAATTTGGAGAGACAAATAAAAGGAATTTTATCTTCCTCTATCGCGTATGTATATAATTTAAATAGAGAAAAAAGAGAATAGAAATATAGAGTTTTGCATCTTTCTATATCTCCCGAAAATTCTATTTTTACTAATAATCCCTGTTCTTGGATCGTATTGTAACGAATCGAATCTTTCGACAATTTGTAATAAACTCTTTCTTTATTAAATAAAAAAATTCAAATTATAAGACAAGAACAATAGAATAATAAGAAAAGTAAGAATAAAGTAAGATAATAAAGAAAGTGGATTATCTTATCATATACACCTATTTTATTTGATTTATAAAGATGGGCAAGTCCTTTTATTTAATTCTACATTCCTTGCACTTATTAGATATCTATTAGATATATAGACTCGCTTAGATATACTTAGTATTTAGATATAATTAGTATAATATACGAATTATAATATAATCGTTATAAGATATATTTATAACTAAACAATATAACAATAACAGGTACAAATATTAAATTGAGGTACCCATTTTATGACAACTTTCAGCAGTTTTCCCTCTATTTTTGTGCCTTTAGTGGGCCTAGTATTTCCGGCAATTGCAATGGCTTCTTTATCTTTGTATGTTCAAAAAACTAAGATTTTTTAGATTCGATGGGGCCAAGACAAAATCTTATCTATTTATTTTTCAAGACTTAGATGTCATGGATACCTATTTAGTAGAATATTGTATAACATCCGGCTTACCCGAACCGAACATAAATGAAAAAGCCCCTCTTATGCATACGTAAACATGGTATAGGGTTAAATGAATTATAGCAAATGGATCGGTACCGAACGGATGTATGAAATTAAAGTCTATATATCTAGTAGATCCGTATAGGCGATCATATAAAGGGGATGATTTTAGATCGAAGCAATTTGATGAATTCCTTCTAAAAGTTCATATCGAAATAGTACTAGTTGATGAGAGTTACTTCGGAAACAGAAAAAGTAAAGTCGAATTTTTTTGGTTATTCTCTCAATTCGAATAAAATGCAACTGGATCTAGTATGTATGAGTTGGCGATCAGAATCTATATGGATAGAATTTATAGTGGGATCTCGAAAAACAAGCAATTTCTGCTGGGCCTTTATCCTTTTTTTTGGTTCATTAGGGTTTTTATTAGTTGGAACTTCTAGTTATCTTGGTAGGAATTTGATATCTTTATTTCCGTCTCAGCAAATAGTTTTTTTTCCACAAGGAATCGTGATGTCTTTCTATGGGATCGCAGGCCTCTTTATTAGTTCCTATTTGTGGTGCACGATTTTTTGGAATGTAGGCAGTGGTTATGATCGATTCGATAGAAAAGAGGGAATAGTATGTATTTTTCGTTGGGGTTTTCCTGGAAAAAATCGTCGCATCTTTCTACGATTCCTTATGAAAGATATTCAGTCCATCAGAATAGAAGTTAAAGAGGGTATTTATGCTCGTCGTGTCCTTTATATGGAAATCAGAGGCCAGGGGGCCGTTCCCTTGACTCGTACTGATGAGAATTTGACTCCGCGCGAAATTGAACAAAAAGCTGCTGAATTGGCCTATTTTTTGCGTGTACCGATTGAAGTCTTTTGAAATGAATTGCAGAATAAAAGCTTTCTCGCCGGGAGGAAAAAGCTCAATCCAAGAATCCTCTTTTTTATATAGCAGAACTAAACTGAAGTTTCTTCAGAATGCCCATTCAAACCAAAGCGGACGTATACGGAAGAGTCATAACATAAAAAAACAGTTTTTTTTGTCCACAAAAATAGTTTTTTATGCGTCTGTAAATGGAAAACCGCTCAACTTAATTCAGTAACAAAATAAGCAAGAAATCGAAATACTTGATTCATCTCATATATCAAAGTATTTCGAAATAAAGACTTTCGCTTTTTATTTTCAATATTTGGAGTTGATACGTTAGATACAGATGGATCATATCTTGTAAATTTTCTCCACTTTTCTTTTCTCAATCGGCCCCTCCCCTTTTATCCTTTCTTTTGTGCTCCTTAAGAACTAAAGAACTAAACAAGTGGATTTCTTTCTTATAACATAATGATAAACGTAATGATAACTTTTCTGTCTTTTTTTGTCACTCATTTTTGATCAGCATAATATTTTTCCTAATTTTTTTTTTTCAATTAGTGCTGGACTCTAGACTATATATAGTTTAGATAACCCGCGAAAATTTTCGACATATTTGATTGCGATCTTGATATAGACAGGGCGCTCCTTCGTCTCAAAATCTGAATAGAACAATCTTTATTATTTGAAGCGGTTCTTTCGGGCAGTTATCAAAAGAGGGCAATTGCTTCGAATTTGATCAATTGAGATATCTGGAAACAATATCACAATCACAATAATATATATTTTATTCGAATTTAAAGTGGATTCTTATTTTCTATATTCTGTATTCTTTTTAGATTCAATTAGATTCAAGGGCTAAGCACTGAATCAAAAAAAAACAGAGAATAGATTCATGGGCCCCTACTTTATAATATAATGAAAGGCATGCTTGATAAAAAGATTAGATCACATAAAGTCAACGAATGAGGTGGGTTCATTAACAACTCACAGATGAAAAAATGGCAAAAAAGAAAGCATTCACTCCCCTTATATATCTTGCATCTATAGTATTTTTGCCCTGGTGGATCTCTCTCTCATTTAATAAAAGTCTGAAATCTTGGATTACTAATTGGTGGGATACTAGGCAATCCGAAACTTTTTTGAATGATATTCAAGAAAAGAGTATTCTAGAACAATTCATAGAAGTAGAGGAACTCTTCCTGTTGGACGAAATGATAAAAGAATACCCGGAAACACATCTACAAAAGCTTCGTATAGGAATCCAAAAAGAAACGATCCAATTGATCAAGCTGCACAATGAGGATCATATCCATACGATTTTGCACTTCTCGACCAATCTAATCTGTTTCGTTATTCTAAGTGGTTATTCTATTTTGGGGAATGAAGAACTTCTTATTCTTAACTCTTGGGTTCAAGAATTCCTATCTAATTTAAGCGACACAATAAAAGCTTTTTCTATTCTTTTATTAACAGATTTATGTATAGGATTTCATTCGCCCCACGGTTGGGAACTAATGATTGGCTCTATCTACAAAGATTTTGGATTTGCTCATAATGATCAAATTATATCTGGTCTTGTTTCTACCTTTCCAGTCATTCTAGATACAATTTTAAAATATTGGATCTTTCGTTATTTAAATCGTGTATCTCCGTCACTTGTAGTTATTTATCATTCAATGAATGACTGAAAAATGATTCACGGATTCAATTATAATCTTTCTTACTTTCGAGATAAGCAAAGCATGCAAAGTCGTACTTACTTTACTCTTTCTACCCATCAGGAGAATACAATTTCTTCTCTGTTTCAGTCATTTTTTTTTTTTCAGTTTTCAGTAAAAGTAAATAGCAGAATCGTGGCTAGGGAACTATACTAGTGACCTACCTAATTTTATTGTAGAAATTTTCGGGATCAATGATTGGACCATGCAAACTAGAAATACTTTTTCTTGGATAAAGGAGGAGATTACTCGATCCATTTCCGTATCGCTCATGATCTATATAATAACCGGGGCTTCCATTTCAAATGCATATCCCATTTTTGCGCAGCAGGGGTATGAAAATCCACGAGAAGCAACTGGGCGTATTGTATGTGCCAATTGCCATTTAGCGAATAAACCCGTGGATATTGAGGTTCCACAAGCGGTACTTCCTGATACTGTATTTGAAGCGGTTGTTAGAATTCCTTATGATATGCAACTGAAACAAGTTCTTGCTAATGGTAAGAAAGGGGCTTTGAATGTGGGTGCTGTTCTTATTTTACCAGAGGGGTTTGAGTTAGCCCCGCCTGATCGTATTTCGCCCGAGATGAAAGAAAAGATAGGCAATCTGTCTTTTCAGAACTACCGCCCCACTAAGAAAAATATTCTTGTGATAGGTCCGGTTCCTGGTAAAAAATATAGTGAAATCACCTTTCCTATTCTTTCTCCAGACCCTGCTAGTAATAAGGATGTTCATTTCTTAAAATATCCCATATACGTAGGCGGAAACAGGGGAAGGGGCCAGATTTATCCCGACGGGAACAAAAGTAACAATACTGTTTATAATGCTACGGCAACAGGTATAGTAAGCAAAATCATACGAAAAGAAAAAGGGGGGTACGAAATAACCATAACGGATGCCTTGGATGCACATCAAGTGGTTGATATTATCCCCCCAGGACCAGAACTTCTTGTTTCAGAGGGTGAATCTATCAAACTCGATCAACCATTAACAATTAATCCTAATGTGGGTGGATTTGGTCAGGGGGATGCAGAAATAGTACTTCAAGACCCACTACGGGTCCAAGGTCTTTTGTTCTTCTTGGCATCTATTGTTTTTGCACAAATCTTTTTGGTTCTTAAAAAGAAACAGTTTGAGAAGGTTCAAGTGTCCGAAATGAATTTCTAGATCTGTGGATTTATCAACATCAAATTTGTAAAAAAGAACAAATTCTTCCTGGCAATTAGGTTAGGTATAATGAAAAAAGGATGAAAAGTCTTTTGCTTGTTTCTATTCTTTCTCTAGGAATTGCTTTTACCGCATTCAAAACAAAATATGTATATTGTGAAGAAGACTATTTGTCTTTACCTCTTTTTTTTTTTTCTTTTTTCAATCTAAATTGGACTAAATTGGGGGGGGGTGTAATTATATTCCTATTGTCAGTGTCAGATTTAAATGTTACAGAATAGGTTTTGTTTTCTAAATTCAATTTGAGTAGATACTAAACATAAGATAAGTAAGTGGAGAATATAAAGGAAGGATAAATGAGGGGAACAAATAATTACAGGGAGTATTCTTCGTCTTTCTAGCCTTCGACACAAGAAAAGGGTGTGTAAAATTCCTTTTCTTGTGTCGAAATAATAACAATTCCGGGACCCGTTCGTCAAAGATTTCTATTCTTAGTTTCGATTTTTCCAGATTTTTCAGAACCCTTTATTTTTTCGATTTACTTATAATAGAATAAGTAATAAGGATAATATAATAAGTATAAAATAAGTCGAAATAAGTATAATATACTAAGTAATGGACAACCAAAAAAAAGAGAAGGAATCCTTACCGATTTTTTTTGATAAAATAGAATCAAGGCGATAAACTTATAAAATAATTTCAAACTTTGATGAAATACTAAAATAAATCGAGTAAGGTTAGACTAGTCTAGAAAAGGTTTGATTGATATCTGGTCGACAGAAAAAAAAAAAATAAATATTAAATATGTATTGTGTCATCCAATTGAGTGATTCCTTTTTTTCTTCTAACCTTGAAAGTATCGATAGATACTATCGAAGAGCAGATGCTATGAATCAATTAATTGAAATTGAGTTCATTTTTCAAAAAAATCATCGGAAAAAGTGATCTATTTGTTGTCATTTATACGACCAAAATATTATGATCATGATCATTAAGAATTCAACGGGACCCTTCCTCGCGAATCAGACAAAGAAAGAGGAGGCGGGCCCCGTTGAGTTCTTACACTTTCATGCCTATAACTTAGTTCGTCCC